ATTCCATCTTTCGTTTGTTTTCTTTCGCATTACTTATCTTTTTTTTTTTATTTTTGAATTATAGATTGTAGATTGAAATGAACAATTTCGAAATCTAAATGATGAATCAAAAAATTCTATGAAATTCTGAAAGATGGAAAGATCCTTCTGATCGAATCATATCATTCCATTATATTGACAATTTCAAAAAACTGTTCATACTATGAACGTAGTATAATGGCGGTCGGGCAAGTATGCCCCCATCGTCTAGTGGTTTAGGACATCTCTCTTTCAAGGAGGCAACGGGGATTCGACTTCCCCTGGGGGTAGGGTTAGGGTACTACGAAAGGAAATTGATCAGGGATTATCAATAAAGACTGAAATTGATTCTTCCTGGGTCGATGCCCGAGCGGTTAATGGGGACGGACTGTAAATTCGTTGGCAATATGTCTACGCTGGTTCAAATCCAGCTCGGCCCAAAAATTTGCTGATCCACCATGAAATGATATAACCCATTTGTTGTTCTCCGAAAATAAACGATGTGCTCGGATACAGAAGAATAAAAATATCATACATCTATAGCACTATTTCTTTTTTCCGTATTAGATATTTTTTCCACAAATTCGTATCTTACTTAATTCCTATCAGGATCTGTAAGTATAAAGTCTAAGGAAAGGATTAAAGTAAATAAAAAAGGGGTCTTTTTTATTTCATTGATTCATTTTTCAATCAATTTGGAAATAACGAACGGATTACGAGTAATCCGTGTCGATCTCGCTAAAGTGCATACCTCTATCGATATTAATAGATAAATAAGCCCGCCTTGGTTAATTACAGCACAACGGTTCGAATCTAAAATAGAAAAAAGAAAGGATTTGAACGAAATTGTAAGAATATGTATGCTGTACGATTTTTACCTGGGATTGTAGTTCAATTGGTCAGAGCACCGCCCTGTCAAGGCGGAAGCTGCGGGTTCGAGCCCCGTCAGTCCCGATGGATACAAATCCAATCAAAAAAAAACATCAATTCATTTCGTGCCCGAAAGGGAATAAAAATAACAAAAAAATCTCATTTCTAATAGTAACCCCCCCTCTTTTTTCTTTCTTTTTTATTATTTAAAGGTAAAGGTTCCGATGAAGAAAGAAAATTTGTTAATTAATTTGGTATGGATAAAAGATCTTCCTATGTTATACTATTGAATTCTCGACGATGAATCGATTTGATAACTCAGATATTGTTATTCATGATATTGATCTGATTGGATATCATCGAGATGTAATTTATACTATTGAATTTACCGACGAAAGATTTATCATTTCTATGGGATTAAATCCCGAAGTATTATTTATTGGAAATTTAAGAAAAATAAAACATAGAGATTATGGAAGTAAATATTCTCGCATTTATTGCTACTGCACTCTTCATTCTAGTTCCTACTGCCTTTTTACTTATAATTTACGTAAAAACAGTAAGTCAGAGTGAATAATTTTACTTAAATATGACTTATTCATTCTTATAAATGCGATGATTGAATAAAACAAATGAAAAAGGATTTCACTTTAGGGTCTTAGTCTTGAATGAAATTATTAGACTAAAATCAGCAGATTTCTATGAAATCTGGATAATATGGTAGAAAGAAATCAAATCTATTTCTTTCTACCATACTATCTATCTATTATTGTAGTGTATAAAGTTTTACTCTATGTTTTATTCTATAAAAACAGACTGTTTTATTCTATAAAAATAGAGGTTTAATATGGACCAATCTACATACAATATGTATTTTCCATATATGTGTTTATATTCATATTCATATATATAGAATTTGAATTCCATATATGGAATGTACATAGCATAGCGTATCTATTTTTTTTCTTTGTTTCATCTATTTGAGTTGTATTGGTTACAACCAATCTGAAATAATAATAAAAAAAAAAGCAACTCTTATTCTTCCAATTCGAATTTTTATATTTCTGATATTTTTTTACAATCCCGGGATCGTATTGTATTATATTCGGTATCTAAGAAGAATAATAAAGTAATATTTTTAGTATTCCGAAGAAGTAATTGATTAAATAGTTTACAGATGATTCAGGGGCTCTCTGAGAAAGTTTTTCGTATTTCGAAAAGATTGGTGGTAACCAATTCATCGAAATAGAAATCTTAGGAAGAATTCAGTTGCAATAGGAGTGAAGTTCCTATTATTTCTATTCCGTTGATTTTCAAAATACTTCAAAATACAAAGATGGGAATAATTCAAATATTTGTTTGATTGAAAGAGTATTTTCTATTTCTATATTACCCATAGAATACATTAATATTTGAATTTCATTGATTAGTATTAATAAAATACTTAAATTAAATTCAATAGTTAAAAAATTTTAGAACCCAGTTATCCAAAAATTTGTTTGATCTCTTAATTCAATTAAATTAGTAGTACTCTTAGAGTCCACTTCTTCCCCATACTACGAGGGAAAGGGAAAATGTAAAAACTACCATTAAAGCAGCCCAAGCAAGATTTACTATATCCATGTAAATTTTGTCTCCTATCAATATGAAGTAATTATTTGATTATTGTTAACTAATTTTTCTTGTATTATTTTATTCTTTTTTTGTATTTTTCATTAAAAAATATTATAATAATAGTGGAATCATCAGTACAGAGTCAAAAAGAAATTCTGGACTAACACCATTGACGAAACAATCCAATAAATCCAATTAGAACATCTAACAAGTTCTTATTTAATTTCTAGTAAAATCGGAAAACATTAAGATTAAGCATAAATCAAATATCCGGGGATATCTTTGGAAGTATAAAGAGAATGAATGTTACTAATAGGTAGGAATAGACCCATGTTTTATTTCCCCCATTTCATTAAGTAAAAAATAGAGAATCAAGACAGATTACTTTGCATGCTCATACCCTTATTTGCATCTCTTATTTCCTTTCATTTGATCTAATCCTTACCGTCTTCCGATTCGTTCTCTAAAACAATTGGAAGACAGCCTCTGAAATTCCTAGAGGTTACCGAAAAGAAAGAATTTGATTTTTATTCTAATGGAAATATAATAGAAATCATTTTTTGAATTTGATTCAAATAAAATAATATATTTCAAATAAGATAATATATTAAATAATAATATTTATATAGTATTAATATAGAAATAGAACTATTTAAATAAATATAAAATAAATATCAAAAAGAAGGCCAATTAGATATTCAATCTAATTAATCTAACTAATATTGAATCAATGCGTAAACACTTATATACTTTCCATAAGTCTGTATACAAGGTTTTTCTTTCGCCCCTTTCCCAACTAAAAATGGACTTCGATTCCCTATCCCACCTATCCCTATCCAATCTAATTCAAGACACAGTCAATAGACGTACACTACAGCAGTAGTGCAGTGAAAGGACTAAAATTTCAAGATTTATCAATTCCTTTTCACCACTAGAATTTTTCCTTGAATCCGAGACGAAAATATTTTCAGCATTTTAGAGAACTAACCTCTCGATGCTTAAAATTAAAAATAAAACAAGTCCAAAGAGCCCTTTTCCCGCGCTCTTGCTTCCGCTGAAAAAAAAAATTCAAGTTTTCTATCAACAAAATAGAATACAGTATTTCAATTCTCTTGCCGATCAGGCGACACCCGGATTTGAACTGGGGAAAAAGGATTTGCAGTCCCCCGCCTTACCACTCGGCCATGCCGCCAAGATGATACAAAAAAAATATATGAGAATACCCCTCCTTCTTTTTTGGTTTTTTGAGGAGCGGGGTTTCTAAACTTTTTTATGTGTTTATGTATTCAATTCTGTTTTCTTTAATCCCATGCTTCAAAGAGCCCTCCTTTTTTTTCTATTGAAAAAACAAAGGTACACCTTCAGTCAGTCACAAAAGCAAAAATTTCCGGACAAATCGCAACCATTAATTATGAATTCCTGAATAATTCTTGAATTTGAATCTAAAATGGTTTTTTTTACTTATTCTATGATTCTATGAGAAAAAAATGTAAATTGATACATAATCAATATTTCTTTATTTTTTTTATAATCCTTCTTCATTTCAATTATAACAGCAACTGTCAGGATATGTAAACCCTAAAACATAAATTTTTATTGTTACACGGATATTATCTAATCTGTTATCTTATTCGTATAAAATACCTATATTATAGGAAATTTTCAAGAAATTCTCATGCTTCCATTTTTTTTTTTTTGACAAGTTTTTATTAAATAGATTGAATAGAAAAAAAATGGAACACGACATGCGCTGTCCCGAACAAATATGACTGCAATTGCAATAAAGTAAGAAACATATATAGATAGTTATAGCTGGAGTTAGATCTGTGCATGTTTAATAAATACAAGCTTTATTACGTACTGCAATTATATTCTCAAATTCTAAAAAAAAAACAGGTAAAAATATCTTTCTTCTTTGGAAATTCGAATTCTTTCTTGAACAATTGAAAAGGTTAAGCTCTAAAAAAATCAATTCTATATTGTTTCTGATTATTAGATTAGATCTTTCTCTCATCGAGCCGAACAAATCCCGAATTCATTTTTTTTGATACCCAATCAAATTAGAAAGAATATGTAATATCATAATAATAGTAGAAATAGAATTCATTTTTTGTTTTGATATTCTTTCTTAAAAATCCTCTGAAGTCTAGGTAGAATTTTTCAATTCGTTTCCATTTCTATGAAAATTTGGAGTCTATCCATTTGTTTTGTTGAAAATTCCAATTTCAGTATAAAATTCTATTTATTCCTCTTTTCATAATAGGTCTTTTATAGACGGAGTTAGGTAAAATTTCATGTGATTCAGTAAAAAGAACAGAAATTCCATTATTGCTAAATCCATTCTATTCATGTGATTCAATGAAGAATGACAGCAAATCGTGGAATATTTTTTATAAAATAAATGGGAAAATTGAAAATGCTTGGGGTTGGAAATGAGGAAATGTCTACACTACCAGGGTTGAATCAAATACAATTTGAAGGGTTTTGTAGGTTTCTTGATCAGGGATTAACAGAAGAACTTTTTAAGTTTCCAAAAATTGAAGATACAGATCAAGAAATTGAATTTCAATTATTTGTGGAAACATATAAATTGGTAGAACCCTCGATAAAAGAAAAAGATGCCATATATGAATCACTTACATATTCCTCTGAATTATATGTATCTGCGGGATTAATTTGGAAAAACAGTAGGAATATCCAAGAACAAACTATTTTTATTGGAAACATTCCTCTAATGAATTCTCTGGGAACTTCTATAGTAAATGGAATATACAGAATTGTAATTAATCAAATATTGCAAAGTCCTGGTATCTATTACCGGTCAGAATTGGACCATAACGGAATTTCGGTCTATACTGGCACAATAATATCAGATTGGGGAGGAAGATTAGAATTAGAGATTGATAGAAAAGCAAGGATATGGGCTCGTGTGAGTAGAAAACAGAAAATATCTATTTTAGTTCTATTATCAGCTATGGGTTCGAATTTAAGCGAAATTCTAGAGAATGTTTGCTACCCTGAAATTTTTTTGTCTTTCCTGAATGATAAGGAGGAAAAGAAAATCGGGTCAAAAGAAAATGCCATTTTGGAGTTTTATCGACAATTTACTTGTGTAGGTGGAGATCCAGTATTTCCTGAATCTTTATGTACCGAATTACAAAAAAAATTTTTTCAACAAAGATGTGAATTAGGAGAGATTGGTCGACGAAATATGAACCGAAGACTTAATCTTGATATACCTCAAAACAATACATTTTTGTTACCGCGAGATATATTGAAAGCTGCGGATCATCTGATTGGAATGAAATTTGGAATGGGTACACTTGACGATATGAATCATTTGAAAAATAAACGTATTCGTTCTGTAGCAGATCTCTTACAAGATCAATTTGGATTGGCCCTGGTTCGTTTAGAAAATATAGTTAGGGGAACTATATGTGGAGCAATTAGATATAAATTGATACCGACTCCTCAGAATTTGGTGACTTCAACTCCTTTAACAACCACTTATGAATCTTTTTTTGGATTACATCCATTATCTCAAGTTTTGGATCGAACCAATCCATTGACCCAAATAGTTCATGGGAGAAAATTGAGTTATTTGGGACCTGGAGGATTGACGGGGCGAACTGCTAGTTTTCGGATACGAGATATCCATCCTAGTCACTATGGACGCATTTGTCCAATTGACACCTCTGAAGGAATCAATGTTGGACTCATAGGATCTTTAGCAATTCATGCGAGGATTGGTCGTTGGGGGTCTATAGAAACTCCGTTTTATGAAATCTCTGAGAAATCAAAAAGAATAGACATGCTTTATTTATCACCAAGTAGAGATGAATACTATATGGTAGCCACGGGAAATTATTTAGCACTGAATCGAGGTATTCAGGAGGAACAGATTGTTCCAGCTCGATATCGTCAAGAATTTCTGACTATTGCATGGGAACAGGTTCATCTTCGAAGTATTTTTCCCTTCCAATATTTTTCTATTGGAGCTTCCCTTATTCCTTTTATCGAGCATAATGATGCGAATCGAGCTTTAATGAGTTCTAATATGCAACGTCAAGCAGTTCCGCTTTCTCGGTCCGAAAAGTGCATTGTTGGAACTGGATTGGAACGCCAAGTGGCCTTTGATTCAGGAGTTCTTGTTATAGCCGAACACGAGGGAAAGATCATTTATAACGATACTGATAAGATCATTTTCTTTGGAAATGGATATACTCTAAGCATTCCATTAGTTATATATCAACGTTCCAACAAAAATACTTGCATGCATCAAAAACCCCAGGTTCAGCGAGGTAAATGCATTAAAAAGGGACAAATTTTAGCAGATGGTGCTGCTACAGTTGGCGGTGAACTCGCTTTGGGAAAAAACGTATTAGTAGCTTATATGCCATGGGAAGGTTACAATTCTGAAGATGCTGTACTCATTAGTGAACGTCTGGTCTATGAAGATATTTATACTTCTTTTCACATACGGAAATATGAAATTCAGACTCATGTGACAAGCTATGGTCCTGAAAGAATCACTAATAAAATTCCACACCTAGAAGCCCATTTACTCCGAAATTTAGACAAAAATGGAATTGTGATCCTGGGATCTTGGGTAGAAACAGGCGATATTTTAGTGGGTAAATTAACGCCTCAAATGGCGAAAGAATCTTCGTATGCCCCGGAAGATAGATTATTACGAGCTATACTTGGGATTCAGGTATCCACCTCAAAGGAAACTTGTCTAAAACTACCTATAGGTGGTAGGGGCCGAGTTATTGATGTGAGATGGATCCAAAAAAAAGGGGGTTCTAGTTATAATCCAGAAATGATTCATATATATATATTACAGAAACGTGAAATTAAAGTAGGTGATAAAGTGGCCGGGAGACATGGAAATAAAGGTATCGTTTCAAAGATTCTGTCTAGACAGGATATGCCTTATTTGCAAGATGGAAGACCCGTTGATATGGTCTTCAATCCATTAGGGGTACCCTCGCGAAT